GAAACTCCATGAAAGAAAAATTAAGGATTCGTATAAATCACTTAGTGGAAAATGGCCCGAATAAATCCAACGAGTTATTAACAATCCTGTTAGACATAAAAAAGTAGCTATCATCCCCTTTTCTGAGGAATAATATGGTTTTCTAATTCGATTGCCCAATAAGCTTATCAAATGAATTGTAATTACAATTGAAACAATAGAAAAGGAAATATGAGTTAATATATGCTCTAAAGTTGAAAATATCATAAAAATGAAAAAACGGGGGATCCCCCCGTATTAATTAAGAAATAGAAATTGGGAATTTAATTTAATTTTATTATAGGATCTATTTGATATCTTTTAGAAGATGGCATGCCGCCACTCGGACTCGAACCGAGATGCTCTAGCACTGCTTCCTAAGAGCAGCGTGTCTACCGATTTCACCATAGCGGCTTGCTCGAACTCATAATAACCTATTTATATTCAATCGTCGAGATTGAACAAGTCAATTCACTCAAATAAGTTTTTTTAGTAAAGATATATAAAAAAAAAAAAGAGTTCAAAAAAGTCAATTTAAAGGTTCAGTAGTTTCTTTAAGGTGTCTGGTTTTAGGGCTTTGACGTAGTTTAGCCGATTCTAAAATACGACTCTTGCAACGATAGAATTCTTCGATAGACTAAAAAATTTTTTTCTTTTATTGTCATTATTTCTGGTTTATCTGATTTAATAAATTCAATTTGAAACACAAACTAAATTTTATCAATGAATCTAAAATATGTCTATTTTGGATTACTCCAAATTGCCACTTGTACATATAATAATATCTCAACAATTAAGTTCTTTTATTGATTATTCATTGATTATTCATTGGGCTGAAAATTGGATATATATGGAAAATACATTAAATATAGTATATATAATAAATTAAGAAGTCAGAAAGTTATCAAAAAATCTTTAACACGGAATGGATTAGTTTGAACAATTAATTAATTTGAACTAAAAATATTCTATCTGCCCTTCCTGATAAATATAAAATTTTTTCATTATTTATTCTTTTAAAGGTCGATGGGGAAAAGAAGACTCCCCACCACCAAAATCTGAATGAAAATATACTAAAAAAATCAAATAAAAAATCTTATATATTTGATTTTTAGAATTTAGAAAGAAGAATACTTCTTCTTTTTATAAAATTAAGAGTCTATTTCATATTGATTAGAATAGGAACTGCCAATTGTTAATTTTATATTAACTTTAATATTAAATTAACAAATTACTGAGATATTAATTACTGATCCAATTTTTTTAGTCAAATCCATTCCAAATTATTCCAATATTTTAGGACTTATTTGTTTGTCGTACAAAAAAACTTTTTGAATTCCCGGTAGAAAGAGATTTCCCTAATGACAAAGCTTTTAATGCCGCCCAATATCCTTTCCTTTTCCAAATATTTTTACGAATACGCTTTTTTGATATCGAAGTACGTTTTTTTGGAACTGCCATTTAAAAAAGAAGAAGTTAGTCATTGTTATAGTTGGATGTGAAAGACATCTATTGTTCAAAACGAATTATTATTTCTTATCTTATTTCATTATCTATTTTTTTTTTTCTAAAAGATTCTCTTCATAGAAATCTAGATACGTCAAAGATCCGTGAAAATAAAAAATGACTCGAAATAACAAAATTTTGATTCCATACACTATTTGTAAAACCAAAAATTTTTGGTTTTGAACTCTTAGTTCTCGTTGTTTATATCTCATTTGCTATGGGATAGAAATCAAAAGAAATAAAGAACCTAAAATACCTTTATTTTAGTCATTCTATATTTTATTTATATGTAATAAAATACCTTGTAAACTTTTGCCTAATAAATTGAGTCTTTTTTTAGTAAAACTTGAAAAAAAAAAAAATACACCTAAACTTTAAAACTCGAATGAGACTAGTAAAAAATCTGTTAAAGGGTATGTAGTTTGATAAAAAAGGATCTCAGTCATTTTTTATCCTTGCTCGATAAAAAGTTCATTTTAGAGCTATAATCTTATAAACTTTCCAAATATTCCTAATAAATTGTTTTGATTGAAATGGAAAACAATAAATCCCATAATGAATTAGTTAATGAGTTTAAATAAACTAACTAAAATCAAGAGGTTTTATTTCATTAGACCAACGACCTTAGTTAATCCTCTAATTCATATTAGCATCAAGTACTCTTTTTAGCCTAAAATTTTATCCTTGCTCTATGAATATTAATAATATTTTTTATTTTCCTATTATAACTATTCGTTTTTATATGTCACTTGGTTATATCATTTGACCAATTGTAACTTCTTGTTTTGCATATTTGAACAATTTTGAAAAGACTCAGAATAAATACTAATATAAATATAAATTATTAAATAAGTTAGTGCATATCTTTATTTTTTATTTACTTTTTCGAAAGAGCTAAGATCCGGTGAATCGGAAACAATTAATTAAGAAAAAAAACTTTTTTTATGGAACAGACATATCAATATGCGTGGATAAT